AAGACCCTGCCCAACTCTCCGGGGCAGCCTGATGTTAGTTAAGGGAAGAGTACTAGTAAACTACGGCTTGCTCAGGATGTTTAACCATATTTTTTGCTGTGTCAAAAAAAAGATATGTATATATTTTAATTGCGCTAGCAAGACCCTACCCAACTCTCCGGGGCAGCCTGATGTTAGTTAAGGGAAGAGTACTAGTAAACTACGGCTTGCTCAGGATGTTTAACCATATTTTTTGCTGTGTCAAAAAAAAGATATGTATATATTTTAATTGCGCTAGCAAGACCCTGCCCAACTCTCCGGGGCAGCCTGATGTTAGTTAAGGGAAGAGTACTAGTAAACTACGGCTTGCTCAGGATGTTTAACCATATTTTTTGCTGTGTCAAAAAAAAGATATGTATATATTTTAATTGCGCTAGCAAGACCCTACCCAACTCTCCGGGGCAGCCTGATGTTAGTTAAGGGAAGAGTACTAGTAAACTACGGCTTGCTCAGGATGTTTAACCATATTTTTTGCTGTGTCAAAAAAAAGATATGTATATATTTTAATTGCGCTAGCAAGACCCTACCCAACTCTCCGGGGCAGCCTGATGTTAGGGGAGAAGAGACTAGCATTTTTTGTGCTTCCCGCGGTGATGTTAGGAGTTTTTCGTGTGATACTCGAGACTTGTGAGTCTTTTGACTAGTCCGCGAAAATGTTAACTATTTTAGGAGTTTGGGGGTAAGGGGGAAAACCCCTTAAAAAATTTGTTAGAGATTTTAGGATAACTTTTTTTATCCTTTATGCTCTTGAGATTATAAAATGCAATTATTAAAAGAAAGTCTAAATATAATTCATAACGTATTTTTGGGGGCAAGAAAAATGCTCATACCTTGTCTGTTAAAGCCGTGTGCACTCTGAAATGTCAAGTGAAAGGAAAAAAAAAAAAGAGAACCCCTTGCTCGCTGGAGTGAACGCTCGGCTTGCTGGGTAACGAGGAGTATGTATCCAAACATTAACTTATGTAAGCGTCGATGAAAGTGTGAGGAATAATATCAATACATGGCCCTGAAGTAGGAACCAAATGCCAGGAATAGTTCACCCTGTGAAACCCCCACAAATACTTGTCCCTCACCCTCAATAACCGTTATCATTCAGGAATCAACTGATGGTAGGCTCTTACTACATTAAAGATTTGAGAATTGGCGGGAGTTTGAGTAATGGTATAACTTGACATATGGATTATGAGTTCGGTCTTAAGTTTCGCTAATCCCTGGGTTCATTATATTTAGACGTATATGTATGCTTCATGGTCTTTTCTGGTAATGTCGTTCCTGTGGGGTTTAAATTATTAATGGTGATTTAACATTTATGTGCTTAAAACATTGATATTAATGGTTATTATAAATTTATGGTGATAATACATACATGTATAAAAAATACATATATACTATTTGGACAGATTCATCCAAATAGTATATATGTACACAAAGAATAGTCTAATTTAGAACTTTAGCTTTGGGAGTTAAGAGTGGGAGTTAAAATCTCTCTTCTTTGAGCAGTAGGGAGGGATTTAACCTCCGACCCTCGGTTTACAAGACCGATGCTCTGGCACTGAGCTACTAAAGCAGATTGTCCCTACAATTTTATTTTCTAGTCATCCTGCTAGAGGGAAGAAAATTAGAAAAATAGAGAAGTATAGTACGGAGGCAATTTGGCCAATAATGACATAAGGGCTTTCTACCGGCATGCCTCCAATCCAAGTAAGGATTGCGATATTAAGGACAAGGATTCAGAATAGGGCTTGAGAGATGGGTCGGAAAGTTAGGCTTCGCAGATTTGATGTGTGTAAGAAGGGGACGAGGAAGAGAACTAGGATGGAGGCCAGGAGAGCTAGTACCCCTCCGAGTTTGTTTGGAATTGAGCGGAGAATTGCGTATGCAAATAGGAAGTATCATTCAGGCTTAATGTGGGGAGGTGTCACTAAAGGGTTGGCGGGGATAAAATTGTCTGGATCGCCGAGAAGGTTTGGGGCAAAAAGTGCCAGTGATACAAGGGCTATGAGAAGGATAACAAATCCTAGGAGGTCTTTGTAAGAGAAGTAGGGGTGGAATGGAATTTTATCTGCGTTTGAGATTAGGCCGAGAGGGTTATTTGAGCCTGTTTGGTGAAGGAAAAGTAAGTGGAGCATGGTGACTCCCGCAATCACGAAAGGAAATAGAAAGTGAAAGGCAAAAAATCGGGTAAGGGTTGCATTGTCTACTGAAAAGCCCCCTCAGATTCATTGGACAAGGGCGTTACCAACATATGGTACGGCGGATAGTAGGTTAGTAATAACTGTGGCTCCTCAAAATGATATTTGTCCTCAGGGCAAGACGTACCCTACGAAGGCGGTAACTATTACTAGGAGAAGAAGGATGACACCGATGTTCCATGTCTCTTTATACAGGTATGAGCCGTAGTACAGGCCTCGTCCGATGTGAAGGTAAATGCAGATGAAGAAAAAGGAAGCGCCGTTGGCATGTATGTCTCGAATTAGTCAGCCGTAGTTGACGTCGCGGGTGATGTGGACGACGGATGAGAAGGCTATGTTGATGTCTGAGGTGTAGTGTATAGCTAGGAATAAGCCTGTTAGGATCTGGGCAATCAAGCAGAGGCCGAGGAGAGATCCAAAGTTTCACCAGACTGAGATATTAATAGGGGCGGGAAGATCCACGAGGGCATTGTTTGCAATTTTTATAAGGGGGTGAGTTTTACGAAGGCTTGCCATTAGGGTTTTTATAGTTGAATAACAACGATGGTTTTTCAAGTCGTTAGTCCCGGTTAGATTCCGGGTGGAAACTATCATGGGATATCTTATGTCTTTGTTTATGTTGGGCTTAGTTTTAGGGATAGTGGCAGTTGCAGCCAACCCATCTCCGTACTTTGCAGCTTTTGGGTTGGTCATAGTTGCGGGCATGGGGTGTGGGGTGGTAATAGGCTATGGGGGCGCTTTTTTGTCTTTAGTCTTATTTTTAATTTATTTAGGGGGGATACTAGTTGTATTTGCATATTCTGCAGCATTGGTTGCAGAACCGTATCCTGAAGGTTTGGGAAGTGCGCCTGTTTTAGTATATGTGGTCGGCTTCTTGGGTATAATTGGAGGAGTTGGAATCGTGTGCTGAGAGGGTTGGGATGAAGCGGTTTGATTTTCAACTGAGTGTACAAATGAGTTTTCTATATGTTGTGAGGAGGCTCAGGGGATGTCAGAGGCTTATGGGTTTGGGGGGTTTTTGTTAATTATAAGTGCTTGGGTGTTGTTACTTGCCTTATTTGTTGTTTTGGAAATAACGCGGGGGGCAAGTCGGGGGCCGCTTCGGTCGGTTAAAAGGTTAGTACTAGGGTTACAAGGGTTAGGGCCAACAGGAATATGACAAGATGTGTTTTCATTAGGCCTTGTTGGGCATTGCTAGTAGTTGTAATTAAGGGGATGTTGAGGGAGGCTGTGGCTTTAGGGCCTGTTTTTTCTAGCCATGTTTGGTCTACTATATGGTTTGCAGCGGTCTGACCGAGGGTTAAGGCTAGTTTAGGGATGAGCCGGTGAATAATTGTTGGAAAGAATCCGAGCATGTTGGAGAAGTGATGGGGGGTGGGGAAGGGTGTGGTTTCAAGGTAAGGTCCTGTTAGGGAGGTAAGTCATAGGGCAGTAAGCAGACCGAGGATTGTTACGATTAAGGCGGCGAGTTTCAGTAAGGGGGGTATGGATATTACTGGGGTCTTTAAGGGGATAATATTTAGGGTAATTAAAAAACCAGCAATGATACTTCCTCATGCGAGTCGCTTGAGGGAATTAATTACTGCTGGGTACGTTTCTTCAATAGGGGAGATAGCTATTGACATGGGATGGGCCAAGGTCACGAAGTAGACTAGGCGCATGCTGTACGTGGCGGTGAAAGCAGTGGCAAGGAGGGTTAGTGTTAGGGCTCAGGCGTTTAAGTGGGAGGTGTTTAATGCTTCAATGATGGCGTCTTTAGAAAAGAAGCCGGCAAGGAATGGTGTACCCGTGAGGGCTAAGGTTCCAATGGTAAAACAAGAGGATGTTCAAGGGGTTTGGCGGTGCATGGCTGCTATTTTGCGAATGTCCTGTTCGCCCCCGAGACTGTGAATGATGGAGCCTGAGCATAGAAATAGTATGGCCTTAAAGAAGGCGTGTGTACAGATGTGCAGGAAGGCGAGTTGGGGTTGGTTTAAGCCAATGGTTACTATTATGAGTCCTAGTTGGCTAGATGTAGAGAATGCGATAATTTTTTTGATGTCGTTTTGGGTGAGAGCGCAGGTGGCTGTAAAGACTGCTGTTAGTGCTCCTAAGCATAAGCAAGTTGTTAGAGCAGTGGGGTTGTTTTCTAGCAGGGGGCTTATTCGGACTAATAAAAAAATTCCTGCCACGACTATGGTGCTAGAGTGCAGTAGGGCAGAGACTGGTGTAGGGCCCTCTATGGCAGAGGGCAGTCAGGGGTGAAGTCCGAATTGGGCAGATTTTCCAGTGGCGGCAAGGATTAGGGCCAAGATGGGGAGAGTAAGGTCAAAATTTTTAGCAGCAACAAAAATTTGTTGTATTTCTCAGGAGTTTAGGTTTATTGCTATCCATGCCATTGCAAAGATCAATCCAACATCCCCAACTCGGTTATAGACGACTGCTTGGAGGGCGGCGGTATTGGCATCTGCTCGTCCGTACCACCACCCAATTAGAAGGAAGGATATAATGCCGACCCCCTCTCAGCCAATAAAAAGTTGAAAGAGGTTGTTTGCTGTAACTAGGATAATTATGGCAATGAGGAATACTAGGAGATATTTGAAGAATCGGTTTATGTAGGGGTCGGCGTGTATATATCAGGCTGCGAACTCTAAGATAGACCAGGTCACATAGAGGGCAATTGGGATAAAAATTACTGAGTAATGATCAAACTTAAGGCTGATGTTTACGTCAAAGGTGAGGGTGTTTATTCAATTTCAAGAGGTGATGATTGTTTCCGCCCCCTCATTAAGAAATAAGAATAGGGGGAAAAGGCTAATAAAGAATGCGAGCTTCACTGCCATTTTAACGTGTGAGGTGGCTCAGTCGGGTTTTAGTAGGGGGGTTATTAGGGCTGTAAGCAGGGGGTAAGTTAAGAGCATGAAGATAATAATCAGGCTTGATGTCATTATTAGAGAAGTGGGGTACATAGCTGCTACTTGGATTTGCACCAAGAGTTTTTGGTTCCTAAGACCAACGGATGAGCTGTTATCCTTTAGAAGCGGTTCGAGGGAGCCCTGGAGTTTAACCAGGGAGGCGTAGATTAGCAGTCTCCGTTGAAACCAGCCTCCCCCGGTGGATAAGAGGACTTAAACCTCTGTTATCAGAGTCACGATCTGGTGTAATTTGTTATACTATATCTACAGCTGATTCAGCCTCAAATTAACTGAGGCTTGAGGATGAGCATGATGAGGGGGAGGAGGTGGAGGGCCATGAGGAGGTGTTCTCGGGTATGGGAGGGATCTAGGGCGATGAGATGGGAGGGAAGTGGGCCTCGTTGGGTTATAAGGAATATGTAGATTGAATAGCTAGCGGTGATAAGTGTGCCGGCTCCTGTCAGGATAAGGGTTCATGGGGATCAGTTAAATAGAGAGGTGATAATTATAAGTTCTCCTATAAGGTTCGGAAGTGGGGGGAGGGCGAGATTGGCAAGGCTTGAAATAAATCATCATGTTGTTATCAGGGGGAGGACTATTTGCAAGCCTCGTGCTAGTAGTATACTTCGGCTGTGGAGGCGCTCATAGTTAGTGTTTGCTAGGCAGAAAAGGGCTGAGGACGTTAGACCGTGGGCAATTATAAGGATAAGTGCTCCAGCGAAGCCTCAGGGGGTTTGGATAAGAATCCCACCAACAACCAGCCCTATGTGGCTAACTGATGAGTAGGCAATTAAGGATTTTAGGTCTGTTTGGCGGAGGCAAATTGAGCCTGTTATAATTACGCCTCAGAGGGCAAAGATAATAAATGGGTAGCTTAGTTCTTTTGTTAGAGGTTCTAAGATAACAATCACTCGTATCATGCCGTAGCCTCCTAGTTTCAGAAGGACTGCAGCAAGAATTATAGAGCCTGCAATGGGCGCTTCGACATGTGCTTTAGGTAGTCAAAGATGGACTCCGTAAAGTGGTATTTTTACCAAGAATGCTAGTAAGCATCCGGCCCACCACAGTTTGTCGGCGTATGAGATAAGACAGAGAGGGTCGGAATATTGTAAGGTTAGGAGGGAGAGGGTGCCGGTGCTATTTTGAAGAAGCAAGAGGGCAACAAGAAGTGGGAGGGAGCTCGCTAGAGTATAAAATAAAAAGTATACACCTGCGTTCAGTCGCTCTGCTTGGTTACCTCAACGGGTAATAATAATTAGAGTGGGGAGAAGCGTAGCTTCAAATATGAGGTAAAACATAATTAGTTCTGTTGCGCCGAAGGCTAAAATAAGAAAGACTTGTAAGGAGGTTAGGAGAGTGAGGTATATTCGTTGTCGGTTAAGTGGTTCAGAGGCTGTGTGGTTTTGGCTTGCAAGGATTATTAGGGGTAAAAGTCAGCAGGTGAGGACCAGTAAGGGCACCGAGAGGGGGTCCGTTGCTATATACGGGTTTAAGGCAGATCAGCCTGTCTCTGAAGCATTATTTAGTCAGCTAAAACTCGCTAAGGCGATTATTAGGCTGTGAGCGAGGGTTGTGGGCCAGAGTCATTTAGCTCGGGCCAGTCAGGCAGTTGGGATTAGTATAAGGGTTGGGACAAGAATTTTTAGCATTGTAGAAGGTTGAGGCTTTGTAGGCGGTCTGTTCCGTGAGTTCGGGCGGTGGCTACTAGGATAGCAAGGCCTGTGCCTGCTTCACAGGCTGAAATGGCTAGCAGGAATAAGGGAAGTGCAGTAGCGTTGATGGATGCTGTTTCTAAGGTTCAGATGGATAGGGCGATGTACAAGGAGAGTATCATTCCTTCCAGGCATAGAAGAGCGGAAAGAAGGTGAGTCCGGTGGAATGCTAGGCCTGTTAGTCCCAGGATGAATGCTGATGAGAAAGCAAAGTGGACGGGTGTCATTAGGCAGGAATGGACTTTAACCACGAGTTTTTGGGCCGAAACCAAATGTTTTATTTAAACTAACTGCTTATTCAGCTCATTCTAGGCCGTCTTGTAGTCATTCATAGATTAGTCCGAGGGTGAGAAGGACTAGTACGGCCGAGGCTCATGAGAATGTGACTAATGGTGAGATTGACTGATCTCCTCATGGAAGAGGCAGTAAAAGTGCAATTTCTAGGTCGAAGAGTAGGAAAAGAATAGCAATGAGGAAGAATCGGAGGGAGAATGGTAAGCGGGCCGAACCCAGTGGGTCAAAGCCGCACTCGTATGGAGATAGTTTTTCATAGTCAGGTGTTATTTGAGGGAGCCAGAAGGACACAATAGCAAGAATAGTGGAAAGTAGGCTGGTTATAGCAATAATAGTTGTAACCAAGTTCATTATCTTTCCTTGGACTTTAACCAAGACCGGGTGATTGGAAGTCACTTATACTTATTTAGTACTAGAAAGATTATGAGCCTCATCAGTAGATGGAGACGTACAGGAATAGTCATACAACATCTACAAAGTGTCAGTATCAGGCAGCTGCCTCAAATCCAAAGTGGTGGCCAGATGTAAAGTGGTAGAAGATTTGTCGGAGTAAGCAGACTGCTAGAAAGGTTGAGCCAATGATGACATGAAGTCCGTGAAAGCCAGTTGCTACGAAGAATGTAGAGCCATAGACTCCGTCGGCGATTGTAAAGGGGGCTTCGTAGTATTCTAGTGCTTGAAGAAATGTAAAGTAAAAGCCAAGGAGGATTGTTAGGGTTAGGGACTGGATGGCTTGTTTTCGTTCTCCCTCTATGATACTATGGTGTGCTCAGGTTACTGTTACCCCGGAGGCAAGTAATACAGCTGTGTTGAGTAGTGGCACTTCGAATGGGTCGAGGGTGATAATGCCTGTTGGGGGTCAGCAGCCTCCTAGTTCGGGGGTAGGGGCTAGGCTGGCATGGTAGAAAGCTCAGAAAAATCCTAGAAAGAAAAAGACTTCTGAGGTAATGAATAGGATTATTCCATATCGGAGTCCCTTTTGTACTGGCGGGGTGTGGTGGCCTTGAAAGGTGCCTTCTCGTACAATGTCTCGTCATCATTGGTATATTGTTAAAAGTAGCAGAATTGTGCCGAGTACTATTAGGGTAGTGGAGTGTTGGTGGAATCATATTGCAAGGCCTGATGTTATTAGTAGGGCGGCGATTGCGCCTGTCAGGGGTCAGGGGCTGGGGTCAACTATGTGGTACGCGTGTGCTTGGTGGGCCATTATTTACTGTTGAAGGGGGGGGGGGTATTCTGGGAGTTCTAAGTATTTTCTTGCAGGAAAAGTGACAGGAGAAGAACGAAGACGTAGGCTTGGATTATAGCTACTGCTACTTCCAGGACAGTTAGAAGTACTAGTGCTAGGGCTGAAAGGACTATCAGGGGGGATGCTTGGGCGGCCAGGTATAAGGCAGCTGTGGAGATAAGGTGAATTAAAAGGTGACCAGCCGCTAAGTTAGCTATCAGACGTACGCCTAAGGCAAGAGGGCGAACGAGTAGGCTAATTGTTTCGATGATGACCAGGGCTGGGATTAGAGGAACGGGGGTTCCTTCGGGTAGAAGGTGCGCGAGGGCATGGGTTGGTTGATTCCGAAATCCGATGAGAACTGTTGCAAGTCAAATTGGGAAAGCAAATGCTATGTTAATGTTGATTTGTGTAGTAGGGGTGAAGGTGTATGGGAGAAGTCCTAATAAATTTAGGAAAAACAAGTTAATTATTAGTGTTGTTAAAAGAAGGGCTCATTTATGAGCCCGAGTCTCTAAAGGAAGTATTATTTGTTTAACAAAAGCAGAAATAATCAAGCCTTGGGCGGTGATATATCGGCCCTGAATCACTCGGGAATTTGGGGCCGGGAAAAGGAATCATGGGGCTATAAGAGCAATAATTATTAGGGGGACCCCCATAAAAATAGGGGAGGAGAACTGATCAAATAAGCCTAGAACCAGGGGCAGTCTAATTTTTTTCAGTTAAAGAAAGGTTTTTTCTCGGGGGCAGGCTCGAATATAGAGCGGGCTACTTTGTAGTGCCCATGGAATATACAAAATATTACGCCAAAGAGCGTGGAAACAAAGATACTAATAGCTGATGGCCGGGGCATTTTTCACTAAGGGTGGCAGGGAGCCACCAGTCTCTAGCTTAAAAGGCTAACGCTTGTCCCGGTTTAGCTTCTTAGTGAGGCAGCTTCAAGTATTGAGGAAGATCAGCTCTCAAAATGTCCCAAGGGCACTGCTTCAACTACAATAGGCATGAAGCTATGGTTTGCCCCGCAGATTTCAGAGCATTGGCCGAAGTAGACTCCGGGTCGGGCCACAATGAAGGCCGTCTGATTAAGACGGCCTGGGACTGCGTCCATTTTAATGCCCAGGGCAGGTACAGCCCATGAGTGAAGAACGTCTTCGGCAGAGATTAGTACCCGGATGGGGGACTCGGTGGGGATTACTATTCGGTGATCTGCCTCTAATAGTCGGAATTGCCCAGGGGCTAAGTCTTGTGTGGGGATTATGTAGGAGTCAAACTCAAGGCTGTCATAGTCTGTATATTCGTAGGTTCAGTACCACTGGTGTCCGATGGCTTTTACTGTAAGGTGGGGGTCGTTGATCTCATCTATGAGGTAAAGGATGCGGAGGGAGGGGAGTGCAATTACGATAAGAATGATTGCGGGAAGAATAGTTCAGACAATTTCGATCTCTTGGGAGTCTAATATGTATATATTGCTCAGTTTAGTTGTGACCAGGGCTGTAATAAGATAAAAGACTAAAATGCTGATCAAAAGGATAATTATTAGGGCGTGGTCGTGGAAGTGAATAAGTTCTTCTATAACGGGGGAAGCTGCGTCTTGGAATCCGAATTGGGTGGGATGGGCCATTAGCTAGTTAAGACACGCGAGGCAGCAGCTCGCAACTTGGCCCTGACAAAGCCATGTAATAGGCATTTTACTAGTATCTCAAAGAAAGTGACAGAGCGGCTATGTGATTGGCTTGAAACCAGTTTATGGGGGTTCGACTCCTCCCTTCCTCGTTAATTAAGTTGGGTCTGTACGAATGCAGGCTCCTCAAATGTGTGGTATGGAGGGGGGCAGCCGTGAAGTCATTCTACGTTAGTTGCGGTTAGTTCTACAGCTAGAACTTCGCGTTTAGCAGCGAATGCTTCTCAAATAATGAATAAAAATAAAATAACGGCGACTAATGACACCAGAGACCCCATTGAGGAGATTGTGTTTCAGAGAGTGTAGGCGTCTGGGTAGTCTGAATAGCGACGGGGCATTCCAGCCAGTCCAAGGAAGTGTTGAGGGAAAAAGGTTATATTAACCCCAAGAAACATGATCCCGAAGTGAATTTTTGATCAAGTGGAGTGGATGGTATAGCCTGTGAATAGGGGGAATCAGTGAATAAAACCAGCAATAATGGCGAAGACAGCCCCTATTGAGAGTACATAGTGGAAGTGGGCTACTACGTAGTAGGTATCATGAAGTACAATGTCTAGTGATGAATTAGCCAGTACAATTCCTGTTAGGCCCCCTACGGTGAAAAGAAAAATAAAGCCGAGGGCTCAAAAGAGGGGTGTCTCTCATTTGATTGTTCCTCCGTGGAGGGTGGCTAATCAGCTAAAGACTTTCACACCCGTGGGAATGGCGATGATTATAGTGGCAGATGTAAAGTAGGCGCGTGTGTCTACATCCATTCCGACTGTAAACATGTGATGAGCTCATACGATAAACCCCAGGAGTCCGATGGCCATCATGGCCCATACTATTCCTATGTAGCCGAAGGGTTCTTTTTTCCCGGAGTAGTAGGCAACGATATGGGAGATTATCCCAAAGCCGGGTAAGATTAAAATATACACTTCTGGGTGTCCAAAGAATCAGAATAGATGTTGGTAGAGGATAGGGTCTCCTCCGCCCGCGGGGTCGAAGAAGGTGGTGTTTAGGTTTCGATCAGTGAGAAGCATTGTGATGCCGGCGGCGAGTACGGGGAGAGAGAGGAGGAGAAGGACAGCGGTAATTAGGACAGCTCACACAAATAGGGGTGTTTGATACTGAGAAATGGCAGGGGGTTTCATGTTAATAATTGTTGTAATAAAGTTAATTGCCCCTAGAATTGAGGAAATTCCAGCCAGGTGAAGTGAAAAAATGGTTAAATCAACAGAGGCCCCAGCATGGGCTAGGTTGCTAGATAAAGGGGGGTATACTGTTCATCCAGTGCCAGCCCCGGCTTCTACACCGGAAGAGGCGAGCAGGAGAAGAAATGAGGGGGGTAAGAGTCAGAAGCTTATGTTATTTATTCGGGGGAAGGCCATGTCAGGGGCCCCGATTATTAGTGGGATTAGTCAGTTTCCGAACCCTCCAATTATGATTGGTATTACTATGAAGAAAATCATTACGAAGGCGTGGGCTGTAACAATTACATTGTAAATCTGGTCATCCCCTAAAAGAGCTCCAGGTTGGCTCAGTTCTGCTCGAATGAGCAGGCTTAAGGCTGTCCCGACTATTCCGGCCCAAGCGCCAAAAATTATATAGAGGGTGCCGATATCTTTATGGTTGGTGGAGAAAAATCAACGTGTGATGGCCACAGATAAGATGGCTGAGTTTTAAAGCGGTGGATTGTAGCCCCATAGACAGAGGTTTAAGTCCTCTTCTTATCAAGCCCTGAGGTGTTAACATAGCAGATTGCAAATCTGAAGAAGCAGGTTAGTCCCTGCCGGGGCTTTCCCCCGCCTCTACTCGTTTGATTAGGCGGGGGAAAGTAGACGGATGCTCGCTGGTTTGAGCGTTTAGCTGTTAACTAAAAGTTTGCAGGATCGAAGCCTGCCCGTCTAGTGAAGGCTTTAGCTTAATTAAAGTGTCTGTTTTGCATGCAGGAGCTGTGGGATAGTGTCCCGCAAGCCTTATCAGGAACTGGGAGATTTTCACCCCCGCTTGGGGCTTTGAAGGCTCCTGGTCTTTACTAACCTAAGTTCCTTAAAAAGAGACTAGTGCGATTGCAGCGGGGGTGAGGGGTAAAAGTGTGATGGCAGCAACAGTTGAGATAGCAAGGGGGAGTGTTAATTGAGAGGAGGGCAGACGTCAGGGGGTAGTTCCTGTTTGATTGTTGGGGAATATAGTGAGGGTTATAGCGTATGTAAGGCGGAGGTAGTAGTAAAGGCTGAGCAGGGCTGTAAGTGCGGCTAAGGTGGCTGTTGGAGCGAGACCTTGTTTGGCTAGCTCTTGAAGGATGAGTCATTTTGGCATGAAGCCAGTTATTGGGGGGAGGCCTGCTAGTGACAAAAGGACTAGTGGGGTGAGGGCCATCAGTGCAGGGGACTTAGCTCAAGAAATAGCTAGTATATTGATGTTGGTTGCCTTATTTAACTTGAGAATAAGAAATGTTGCTGATGCTGTAATGATGTATATAAAGATAGCTAGGACTGTGAGGGAGGGGGAGAATTGTAGGACTAGAACTATTCAGCCCAGTTGGGCAGTGGAGGAGTAGGCGAGAATTTTCCGTAGTTGAGTTTGGTTCAGCCCGCCCCACCCTCCGATGAGGGTTGATGTGAGACCTAAAATAATAAGTAGGGGGGAGTGCGTGGGCTGTACTTGTAAAAGTAGGGCAAGGGGGGCTAATTTTTGTCAGGTGGCTAGGATGAGGCCTGTAGTGAGGTTTAGGCCTTGAAGAACTTCTGGCAGTCAAGAGTGTAGTGGTGCGAGGCCGAGTTTTAATGCGAGGGCGAGAGTAATAATGGCAATTGGTAAGGGGTGGGAGGTTTGTTGAATATCTCATTGACCTGTTAATCAAGCGTTAGTAGTACTAGCAAAAAGTAGTACAGCGGCGCCGCTTGCTTGGATAAGGAAGTATTTTGTGGCTGCTTCAACTGCTCGTGGGTGGTGGTTTTGGGCTATAAGGGGGATCATGGCAAGGGTGTTGATTTCAAGCCCTATTCAGGCTAGGAGCCAATGGGAGCTTGCAAATGTAATCGTAGTCCCCAGGCCGAGGCTAAATAGTAGAATGGCTAAGATATAAGGGCTCATTAGCAAAAGAAGGATTTTAACCTACATTGATGGGGTATGGGCCCAGCAGCTTAATTTAGCTGATTTTACTAGATTACAGTGTAGTACATGGAAGCACTAAGAGTTTTGAACTCTTCACGTTGGGTTCGAATCCCTTTTTTCTAAGGAGTCGGAGGGGTTTTATCCCTCATGATTCGCTCTATCAAAGCGACCCTTTGTTTCAGGCACGGCTCCGTGTTATAGGTGGGGAGGTAGTCCTGCAAATGCAATGGGAAGGGCCAGGTGTCAGATAACTAGGGCTAGGGTCATAGGGAGGAAGTTTTTTCAAATGAGGTGTATTAGTTGGTCGTATCGGAATCGAGGGTAGGAAGCTCGGACTCAGAGAAATACGACGGAAAGAAGGGCTGCTTTTGTTATGAGGTTAATAGTTGTGAGTTCTGGGAGTGAGGGGATGTGAGAGGCGCCGAGGAAGAGAGTGGCGGACAAAGTATTTATAAGCAAAATATTTGCGTATTCGGCCAGGAAAAATAGGGCGAAGGGGCCCCCCGCATATTCTACGTTAAACCCTGAAACCAACTCGGATTCCCCTTCGGTGAGGTCAAATGGGGCTCGGTTAGTTTCTGCCAGGGTTGAAATGTATCACATTGCGGCGAGGGGTCAGGCAGGAACAATAAGTCAGATGCTTTCTTGTGCAGTATTGAAGGTTTGGAGTGTAAAGCCTCCGGTGAAAATAATAATGCTTAAAAGGATGAGGCCTAGGCTTACTTCATAGGAGATGGTTTGAGCAACTGCTCGGAGGGCCCCGATAAGGGCGTATTTTGAATTTGATGCTCATCCTGAGGCTAAAATTGAGTAGACTGCTAGGCTGGAGAGGGCTAAAATAAACAGGATTCCTAGGTTTAAGTCGATGACGGGGTACGGGAGAGGTATTGGGGCTCAGAGGGTTAAGGCTAAGGTGAGAGCAAGGATCGGGGCGAGTAGGAATAATAGGGGGGAGGCGGTGGACGGCCGTACTGGTTCTTTAATAAATAGTTTTACCCCATCAGCGATGGGTTGCAGGAGGCCGTAGGGCCCTACGACGTTTGGGCCTTTTCGTAGTTGTATGTAGCTAAGCACTTTTCGCTCTAGGAGGGTTAGGAAGGCAACAGCTAGTAGGACGGGCACAATGAAGGCTAGAGGATTAATAATGTGGGTTATGAGTGTTGAAATCATAGTTGGGGAGAGGACTTGAACCTCTGTGGAAAGGGCTTAGGCCTTTTGCATTTTCCGGGCTCTGCCACTCCAGCGTTGCCATTTTCCCTATTGACCAGACATACCCCCCTCCCCCAAAAAAATTTTGGGTGGAAAGGGCTTAGGCCTTTTGCATTTTCCGGGCTCTGCCACTCCAGCGTTGCCATTTTCTCTGTTAATTATCTGTACTTTGCAACGTTTTAGTTGTTTTTATCAGGTGGGGAGAGGACTTGAACCTCTGTGGAAAGGGCTTAGGCCTTTTGCATTTTCCGGGCTCTGCCACTCCAGCGTTGCCATTTTCTCTGGCGGCTAGGTATACCCCCTAACTATTTTAGTTGTTTTCATTAGGTGGGGAGAAGGTGTGTATTATATATGGACCTTTTCTTTTCGGTCCTTTCGTACTAGAGAAGAGTATATCATAGATAGAAACCGACCTGGATTACTCCGGTCTGAACTCAGATCACGTAGGACTTTAATCGTTGAACAAACGAACCCTTAATAGCGGCTGCACCAATAGGATGTCCTGATCCAACATCGAGGTCGTAAACCCTCTTGTTGATATGGTCTCTAAAAGAGGATTGCGCTGTTATCCCTAGAGTAACTCGGTCCGTTGATCGGCGTTGCCGGATCTTATTGGTCAAAAATTCTGTTTATTAGAGCTGTTGCTCTTAGTTAAAGGAGTAATACTCCCGTTCCACATGGGGGTTTTTTATTTCCCCGCGGTCACCCCAACCAAAGACATTAGGGTAGAAATCATTTGGTTCAGCCCTTTGTTTTGGGGATGTTGTAGTTTGATCTACCTTTTATCTAAAGCTTCATAGGGTCTTCTCGTCTTATGGTTATATTCCCGCTTCTGCACGGAAAGATCAATTTCATTAACTGGGAGGGGGAGACAGCTAGGCCCTCGTTATGCCATTCATACAGGTCTCTATTTAGGAGACAAGTGATTGCGCTACCTTCGCGCGGTCAAAATACCGCGGCCGTTAAACTTATAGTCACAGGGCAGGCGGGACCTCTTATTCATCAGTGTTGCAAGAGGCGATGTTTTTGGTAAACAGGCGAGGCCTTTGTTTGCCGAGTTCCTTCCCCTCCTTTTAGTTTTTCCCTAGGAGCACGTCTGTGTTGAGTTAACGGTTAGTTGTTGGGGGTATTTCTTGTTGTTTGGTTTGTTGTTCAGTGCCCTCTTTGTTTGGGGCCGTTAAGTTTCGGTGGGGAGTCCATTTCGATTTACACGTGTGCAGGGAGAGAGACTTAGGTCTCTCTTATTACTCATATTAGCATTGTCACTCCCATGTTTGCATGGGATGGTCCAGTAGAGTTAGGGGGGTGGGATTAGGTGATCGGGATCGGGGGGGGGGGGTATGGAGTTGCTTTGAGCTTAAACGCTTTCTTTGGGGGTGGCTGCTTTCGGGCCCACGAGAGTTGCATACCTTGGGTTATTATGATCTTTACCCTCCTGTGGAAAGTTGTGTCTTATTTCAAAGGGGCTGTACCCCCTTTGAATAACTCTCACGGTTTCTTGTGGGTATCAGGGAAGGTCTGTACTTAGATGAATGGAGAAGCCGGGAGGCTGAACTTGTATCCATTTTCCGGACAACCAGCTATAACTAAGTTCGGTAGGTTTATCACCTCTACTCAAAGCTCATCCCACTCTTTTGCCACAGAGACGGGTTCGCCCTATTGTCAGGCTGTCTTGGAGTAGCTCCCTTAGTTTCGGGTTTTCAAACTAAAAAGCATTTTGCTTGGGGTTCACTGGCTAAATCATGATGCAAAAGGTACGAGTTTTAGTCTCTGCTTTTTTATGCTTTAACTGGGTTCTTTCATTTCTCTTTCAGCGTTCCCTTACGGTACTATCTCTATTGCTTCGTAGTCCCTTTTTTGTCGCCCATACTTAGGGGGAAAAATGATTTATTTAGGTTTATCGCTTGTGTATTTGGGGGTATTAATTGTGGTATGTTGATTTATCTTTGGGTGAGCTAGCTGTTCGGCGTCAGGGCAATCCGACTTGCACGGATGACTTCTCGGTGTAAGGGAGGGGCTTTGCTATCTTAGCTGTGCTCTGATGTTGGTCCAAGTGCACCTTCCGGTACACTTACCATGTTACGACTTGTCCCCCCTTTGTGCTTCTAAGGTTTTAGGTAGTTAGGGCGAATATATTCGGGGAGAGTGACGGGCGGTATGTGCGCGCTTCATAGCCAGTTTCAGCGGGACACTCTACTTCCATGCTTACTGCTAAATCCTCCTTCAAGATGTGCGTTTCAGCGCATCATTCGTTATGCCCTATAATAGGGAATGTAGCCCATTTCTTCCCTTTCCATACGCTACACCTCGACCTGACGTTTTGGGCTGTGCCAATTTTGCCTACTGTTAGACCTTCAGAGGGTGGGCTGACGACGGCGGTATATAGGCGGGAAAGAACAAGGAAAGGTGAGGTTGAACGGGGATTATCGGTTCTAGAACAGGCTCCTCTAGTAGGATCTAAAGCACCGCCAAGTCCTTTGGGTTTTAAGCTGACGCTCGTAGTAACCGGGCGGATAGGGGGTGTATTGCTCTATCAATGTTTAGGGCTAGGCATAGTGGGGTATCTAATCCCAGTTTGTTCCCTAGCTTTCGTGGGTTCAGGTTTAATTAAAGCCACTTTCGTAGTTGATCTTCTTATCTTCGTAATGCGTATGACAGCCTTGAAGATGTTCGGCTTTAGTTTCAGTTTTCTCCCTAACCACGCTTTACGCCGTTGATAATCAACTTGAGCCTCTCGTATAACCGCGGTGGCTGGCACGAGTTTTACCGGCCCTCTTAGCCTTAACTAAGTCGAGTTTTCACTCATGGCTTAATATCTATCACTGCTGTATTCCCTTGGGGGTGTGGCTAAACAAGGCGTCATGGGCTTAATAAAATTGTGCCTGATACCAGCTCCTTGTTCCCGGGCAGGGAACAGTGGGCATTCTCACAGGGGTGCGGATACTTGCATGTATAAGTCCGGCTAAAGCTGATAATAAAGTCAGGACTAAGCTTTTGTGCTTGCGGAGCTTTTTAGGGCCCACCTTAACATTTTCAATGTTACGTTTTAAGTTAACTACGCTAGC